AAGCTATTTCACTCCTGTGGGATTCAAACCCACCGCATAGGCAGCTTTCGAATAGGCCTTGATTACACCCAGTAAGGATGCGAAAGCAACTGACTAAATATAGTCTGGAGCTGGACACCATCTTAAGTAATAGAACTCCCAGTTGTGTTACACGAAACTTTCTTTCTCTTCTGAGTTCTCTTAGATGAGAAATTCAAATAATTAGTACCACACGAGGTTTGTGAGTTAGTGTACGTAGTGCAATCAATGCTCTGGTTCCTAGGGCCGCACCGGCAAGAGAAATAAAAAGAATGAACGGTAGAACGGGAGGATATAAGTACTGCTTTCGGCTGTTCGGCCTTTGCGCGAATAGCGGCATTCCTTACAGGGAATGATCCCTTAAAGTCTAACCGACTTGGTCAATAGAGGACTCAGTTCATTTAGTAGCAAGGTTCCCGGGACGGCTTTCTGTAACACGGGTAAATGAAAATGGGAAATTTACGGATTTCGGCTGTTATGCTATTGTTTATTTGTCACATTCCATACCTTTCCAGTGTGATCCACTACATTTTGTTATTGTAGACCTTCGTTCGCGCTGATCCTTCGCTGCCTACTTTGCCTTTGCTTATTGGTGAACCTCTAAAAGCTGCCCTTCTAAGTTAGCCCATCTATAAACCTCTAAAGACTCTTTACTATGAAGCTCCTTCTCAGTACAATCGTGTCAGTCGATTCGCTCATGTAACTCATCTAAAACTTAGAAAACAGAAAAAGGAGACACACCATGTCATCTCGCTGAACCTACTTCGCTATTAGCAGCTAATCGCACTACGAAGAAGATGCGGAGGAATCACCAAAGTTTAAGCTTTAAGCCGCTAAGGCGAATAGGACGAATGAAGGTGAGCAAGAAGCAGCTAACTTTACGAAGGATTCCTTTGTGCGATAGCGACGAAGAAGGTATGTAGCTTCGCCGAAGAAGGTGGCTGGTCCGATAGGCGAAGAAAGTTTATAGGCGAACAAAGGCGAAGGGATTGGCATGTATACCCGCTATTCCTTGATAGTTAGTATTGGTTCATGCGGGGAAATTCATGTGCGGAGAGGAGGGTCCTTCGATCAGCGGGGCTTCTTCCTCGAGTCCTGTCATGATCGCGACGTTATCCGGACACTGCGCAGATGTCTCTTCCGCTTCGACTTCACTTTATGTACTCTGGCGTCTTAGCTGCGAAATCTCATATTCAATCTTCTTTTGCATCGTTCGCCTATCGGTTCAGCGACTATGTGCCCTTCAACTCTCGGTAAGCGGATCCTGCTTACCGAGAGTTTCTTATCTGTTTTGGCCACGTGCGTTTCCGCTAAGAAGAAGAAGGTTTGGATCTTTAAACCTTAAAAGAGGATGCTATCGAATGTGCTCTTGGCGCACGTGAGGGATGTGACCTATGTTAGGTCCATAAGATAGCACAGCTTTTGGTGTTCTATGATTCACCTCCGAATAATGAGTAGATAGGGAAGAGCTTTTTCTTTTTCTCTTCATAGAAGACTGATGGGTGGAGCAAGAGGTCAAATTACTATAGAAAGAAGAGTTGTAAACTATAGGACTTCTTTTTCTAGTAGTAAGATTTAGGGTTTTTTCGTTCCTTCTCTTCGATAAGAATATCGATTTGAAATGATAAAAATTCCTCTTTATTCTCTTGTGTTCAGCGAAAGAACTGCCTAAGCATACTTTTTCGGATCCAAACTTCTTTGTTCTTTCTAAGTCTTCGTCTTGCATAGAAGAACGCAACTGTTGCAAAAACGGGTCTTTCAGTAGTAGGCGGCATCCCCTCTTAGTTTTAAGTAAGCGGAACCATTCCGTTTTGGTTCTTCTCCACATTCTTACCGGGCTATCCAGGAATTTTCCTATGATTTTAGAAACTGAAATTTCGATATAGAAGGATCTCCTTATTTCTGAATAGATTATAGCATCATTTTCTTTCAAAGATATGAAATCACCTTGGGAAACTTGAAAAGAAGTAATGCTGACTATTACATTATTCACACAAAGCCTTCGATGACTTATCGGCTGCCTTGCTTGAGGAAGAGTTTCACTAAAATGGAGACGAACCGGAATAACGTCCGATCTTGTTTCTGGATTGAGTGGAAAAGGGATATATGAAGTTCGTTCTGTTCCTCTATGCATCTCTGTGATGGGTAAATCTCCATGAAAAAGGGACAACTTTCGTGTAGTTTGTAATTGGATGTAACTATTCAGATTTTTTCGAGAATAAATCATTCTCTTAATAGATCTCGTCTTGTTCCTCAATCTTCGAAGAATGCGGCGTTGTATTATTGTAAGTTCCCTGTTCCAAACATTTCCTTCAAGTAGACGACAAGTTTTAAATCTTAATGCAGGCATTCCTCCCTCACATGCATTTGCAACAGATTCTTACTAAGACCGGTAATCCCCATAGACACGGCCATTCTCGGCATCTTCACTGTTGCCTCTCTTCTCAAAGCCCTTCGAGAGGAAGATGAATGTCAATGTGCCATTTTATTCTTTCCCCGGGATACTATTGGCTTACTCTTCTTTTCCTTCGGCGAGGATACCTTAGTTCCAATCGTTTGAGGAAAGTCGGCATTCTTAGTTGAAAGGAAAGGACTTCTACCATGAACGGACTCTTTGCCTTGGGGAAATAACTTCCTTGGCTTACTAATGACCACTTCGAGAAGAACCTATTTGAAGTCTAATGCCACATCTGACTCAACAGCTCCTTCTTCCTCTGAGAACTCTACTTTGATTCCTGCCTCCACTACTGGTGTGTCTTCTGCCGTTCCCAGTGCTTCCCTAGTGGCATCTTCACTCATGACAGACTCAAGCATCGAGTCTTCATCGCTGTCACAGGCTACGGCTTTGCAGTCCTACACCACTGCATCTGGTTCGTTGTCCTTTGTGAACCCGAAACCATTGTTGCCCTCTTATTGGGTTCATGGACCGACTGCAGGACCCTCGGCATCTATTCCACAGCCCTCCAGTCATGTTTTCATGCCTTCCCCACAGGTATATACCACGGCTCCCTCTGCTGCCTTCTCACCGTTATACACCATGTCTTCCAATGCATCTCCTCAATCTTTCCCTTCCACCTACCAGAACCCATCATCCTTCTCACCTGCGCCCCTTCTTGCTGCACCCATCTCGTATCCATAAAGCTAGACTGACGCAACTATCTTCTCTGGAAATCGCAGTTTGAACCTATACTCATCAGTAATGATTTAATGGGCTATGTGTAGGGGACCTTCCCATGTTCCCCTCAATTCATCAGTGATGCCGAAGGAAGGGCTCATCTCAACCCCGCTTATAGTGCTTGGGTGAGAACGGATCAAAGTGTTCGCTCTTGGTTGAATGCGACACTCTCAGTGGACATGTTGACGGAAGTCTACAATAGAATATGAAAACAAAACATATATGGATGTTTGGATGGCTTTAGAGCAAAGATTTGTTGATCAGTCCACGGCTAAAGAAATGAAATTGAAGTTCGATATTCAGAATAACAGGAAAGGTAACAAGCCTATGGATGCCTATTTATGGGAACTGAAGTCTATGGTTGATGCCTTGGCTGCTATCAACTCTCTTCTATGTCCCCAAAGGATGTAGTTTTCACTACAAAGCCCTTTGAATATGAAGCTTTTGTTACAACCATCTCCGACTCTAAGACTGTTCCATCGTTTGAGGAGCTGCGGACTAAGGTCCTTAACCAGGGGTTGGAAGCCCTATTTTCAAGGGGTGATGGGAGTTCGGGTATGGCCGCTTCGGTATGATTCTAACAGGTCCTACTCTGATCTCACTCTCAAGCTATTCTCTTTATAGACCTCCCTAGACTGCTATTATCTCTCTACACTGCATTGCTCCTAAGATACCTTATTAGTAACTCAACTCAAATGCCATAACTCCCTTCAGGTTTAAAGGCGCAAAGAAAGAAACTTCTTAACAAAGCCTTAACTACTAACATTCTATAAACCATATGCTGGAACCTAACTCGAAAAACCTGGAATATAAAACTCTTCTTTAAACATCCTAAATTCACCTTTCATTTTTTTTTTCAGCTAAAAAAGATAGATTAAGTTTGTGTTCAGTGGTACCTTTTCCCTTCCATGTTAATAGTGGAAATAAAGCAAGAAAATCAATGAAAAAACGAGAAAAAAGGTATCGGATTGACGTCGGCAGGGGGTTCCTATTAAGTCTTTCCTCCATTAACGAAATTGCCAACAGCCACCGATACGGATACCCGACTTGAGGAAGCAAGCACCGGCCGGAGTGCCCTCGAAGCTTATTTATCAATCTCTTCCTTATGTGATGGCTCTCGACATCTGTCTCAGGTACCTAACTTTGGACGGATGATATTCTGTACCCATCTATGGAACCATCTTGGCTGACTTCCTCGCAGCACATCCTATCCCCGATGATTCACCTCTGGCAACAGACTTACCAGATGAAGAAGTTATGCAGATCGAGATAAAAAGGGGCTTGAAAATGTACTTTGATTGAGCTTCAAGGAGCCGGAAAAAAAAAGAATAAATAAGGAATAGGGATCGTTTTCGTAGCCCCAGACGACGGGATCATCCCGCACCCCTTTGCCTTATCTGAAGGATGTTCCAACAATGAGGCGGAATACGAATCAGTAAAGGGCTCGAACTAGCACTTCAAATTCCCATTGAAGAGCTTACAGGGGACTCAGAGCTAGCTGTGAAAGAGTTACGTGGTGAGTATATAGTCAAAAAGACGAGCTTGATCCCTTATCATGAAAGGGCAAACCGGCTGCTTTCTCAGTTCAGAAAAATGCACATCTTTCATGTAGACCAACTGCCGAGCTGACTCTTTTTCAAGCCTTGCTGCTTCAATGACACTTCCTGACAGCAAAATGATCACGATAACAGCTAGAGAAAGGAGAGTGTTACAGCCACTCGGCCAAATCCCAAATGTTGAACCTGAAAACAGTGCAAGAGGGGAAGACGAAGATTGGCGAGCCCCCTTCATAAATTATCTCCAACATGGAAGGTTGCCAGAAGACAAGACAAAAAGGGCCGGAAGAGAGATTGAGAGTAGCGGGTAAGAGGGCGGCTATCTCATAGCTGTTACTGTGCTTTCTAAAGCCTTTCTCTAACAAGCAAGTAAACTAACCTCTTCCCCTAACAAGCCAGCTACGCACCTTGCTCTTAGTTGCAAGTAGCTTTGATTTCGGAATAAGCTGGAAGTTAAGTTAGAGAAGTTAAGGGCGCTAGTCAGTAGTAAGTAGCAAGTAGAGCGGAACACTGTTGACAGGAGCGAGCAGAAAGAGAGAGCGTAAAGAGGGTCTTATCATGAATATTGGCCTGCTTTCCTTTCTCCTGTTGCAGTAGACTACAGTCTTACCACTATAATATAAAATAGGTCCAAAAGCAGGAAGCACAGTCAGGAAGGTAAGTTAGAACTCTTTTCTGAATTCCTATCTATAAAGTCAGGCTTGTCTATACAATACAACAAAGTGATGGCTTAAAGGTAAAGAGTGGCCAGGAAGCCAGGTATCCCAAGGGTTGTCCTGTGACAAAGTCAACACTACTACTCCTCTTGACTAATGGAGGAAGTAGAGAGAAGACGCTATCACCAAGACACGAACCCACAACGGATTCGGCCCTAGAATAACCAAACATTAATCCAAGCATATGTAATTGAAATGACCGAGGCCATCTATCGGTTGCTGACTTTAAATCGAAACAATAAGACTCCTTAAAACCGACTAAACGGTATAAAGGTCTTAATTGGTCGAATGTGCCATCAGTAGGGAGACGGCGTAAAACCGCCATCAACCACTTATGTTATGGTATGGAGCAAGCAACCTTTTCTTGATGCTTTTACCTTTAGTTCTTGAGTGAAGGAATGGAAAGACGACAGACCGATAGCCAATGCCGTTACCTGAAAAAAGATTCCCGGGCAGGAGATCCATTTAAAGAACAGAATTTCTGACGACAGAGACCACTAGAAGAAAAGAAACTGTTCCAGAAGACGAAGACGCGGGCGCTAGTAGAGCCCTACAGAGGGTAAATAGGCATCAGGAATGGGGAAGCTGCATATGAAGAAGGGGTTTGGGAAAAGCATTTAACCTGAATTAGTATATAGATTCCCAGATACGGATGATGAGGATTTGCGGAACACATGTGAGGCTAACATTAAGAAACTATATGTGTTAATCAAATACACTGGAGTGGATTTAGCTTGGGAATAGACTGCTTCAGAATCCAATAGAATCGTCGGATTCGAAACTGTAAGTGAAGTGATAAGCCAATACACAGGTGTGGATTTAGTTGGTAATTTACCTGGTTCAAACGTTGCTGATTTGGTTAACACAAGAAAATAGAGATTAAGGATAGCTGGAAGCCCACCCATACTCATCCCCGAAAACAAGATCTGAGTCAACCTCAGAGTCGGAAGGTGCGCCAAATGGAAAATGCCCGAACAAAACGACCGAGACCACTGGCCGATATGCCTAGGATAGCGGGCAAGTAAGTACAGGAACAGACCTGGAGTAAAAGGGAAAGCTGCAAGTAGGGTCAAATGCCTAAACCAAGGGGTCAGACTTGGTGAGGAACGCTGGGAGCCTATCCGACATACCCCTCACAAAAGAGAAAGATCGACGGCAGAAGCGGATAGAAGGCCTTCAAGTATAAGATCCTAAGCTTTTAAGCTCCGACCGAAACAACAGTACGGTGCCTAGTATCCCAGGCAACAGTAGACAAACTGAACATGTACCGTAAAGGTATACGCTTACAGCCAGGAAGGTGCCGAGCGCTGACGACGAGTATAGAGATAGTAAAAAGGTATACGAGGAGGAAGAAGGCGATGGCTGATTGACGTTCGTAGACCCATACTCATCAGAGGTAAAATAGGTACAAGCATAAGAAGCGGTATATTCCGAGGTGTATGCGTTAAGCCAACTACGTGATGAGAATTGGGAAGCAGAATTGGCAGATTCCGCTGAAGCTACAAGGTTAGGGACAGCATGTGTTAAGCCAATGCGTAAGTGGTTTATTTAGGATATCCGTCCATGGAAGTTGTACTGGTGAACTGCAGAGAGTGAAGCTGCCCAAAGTACTCGTCGTAAACGTGAACGGTCGTACTCGCGGGGCGCCCCCAGGCTCAAGTCCTATCTTTAAACCACGTTGACGTAGCGACGCCTATATCAAAAGAATATACGAGCGAGTAAGTTTATAAATGGCTTTTTCAAATCATTGGTGTCAGCATGTTGAATGAGCTTCATCCCAACTTCAGAGTCCATTTCGATGATGATGGCTGGGGGTCTTCTTCCCCTTTTTCTTATTGGAAATCCTCTGTAAGCCCTTTTCTCTGCCTTTTGTTCTCAGGCGCGAAGCCCTATCGCTGACGAATACTTCGTCATCTGAAAACAACCGTTCTCCTCGTCTATCACTCAACCTTCTTTCTGTTGCTTTTCTTCCAAGATCTTTTGCAAACGCGCGGATCTGTCTTTCTGGCTTCTGGCCTACTCAATTGTGGCAGGAAGTATAAAAAGTCCTTCCCTGCTATAGGTCAGTATGGCCACGTTCTCTCTCTCAAGGATATCAGTGTACTCCTGGTAAAATCTCTAGACCGCATGGCAAATCCTGGCCTTCTCATAGCCCTACGGACGAGCTAGTCTATGGTGGCTATATCTCTCTAAGAAGGCAATGCCCTCCTTAAACCCGCAAAAATAAAGAGCTTTAGTTAAGAAAATGTTCAAATGCTCTGCCATATTGGTATGAGCGGCGTTAAACGAGTCAATACTTCCATGAGCATGACTAAAAATCCTTGGATTTCTTCATCCTGGCATGGGACACAATAAGGACGAAAGAAGAATTCTCTTCCTTCTTTATTACATAACCTAGCCTTTATTTTTCCTTCCTTTCTAGCCTACCTCTAAAGTTATCCGCTGTCACCTAGGCTCGAGACATGCCTCCTATCGTGCTTTCTTCCCTGCCCCCCTACTTAACTTAAGAATCCAAAGGTGACTTCTCTCCTAACTAGCTTGCTACCCGGGAAGCTCCTCTGCTCTGACCTCCTTGCATTTAACTGCTTTGGTATAGGGGCCGGGGGGTTCTAGGGCCTTCCTACTTTTTAGAGATAAACCACGCGGAATTTTTTTCGAGATTTTGAAAATGTTTCAAAGCGGCGAAAAGTCTCGCGAAATTCCCACGGCGAAACCTCGAGAGACTTTTCACTTGTCTTCTGCGAGTCTGAGACCTTACTTCTGCGACTACTCTACTTTTGCAAGTCCTTATCTCGACAAAATCTCCTTAAAGTATCCTCTATCTCAGAGTTTAGTAGAAATAATCCACCACCTTATAATATAATGGATTGAGTTATATAGTGCCACCCAGGTTTGGAACCCACTCTTTAGAAGTTCATATGCACGCATGCATGTGTCATCACCTCATTGGTCGGAGGTCCAAGGGGTCCATAGAATAAAAAATGGATTCTTTTTCTTTTTTCTATTTTTAGTTATTTTTAGAAGAGAGAAAGAGTAGAAACAAAGGGTACGCTCTCTAGAAGATTTGCTCGGAGCTGTTCACTTTCACTCGGTCGACTGGTATCTTGAAACCTCTTCGCTTGCGGGGGCAGGAGTGGAAACGTCTGAGAGAGCGCTTCGCGAAAGAATCGTGTGGCGCGGTGAAGGGTTCCCGTTGGGGTTCCCGGCTCTCCTGGTCTCCACCTACTTGTGGAAGAGGGGGGTGAGTTGATATTAAGGTGTCAAGGTGCTCGAAGAAGGCCACAAGTGGAAGCAACCGATGCTTTGGTCATTCAGTTGACCCCTTGCTGCCAGTCCGTGCTTGCTGTCATGCTGGCAAAAGCGGGGCTTTCGGTCGGTTTTACCTACTATTGGATTTGAACCAATGACTCTCGCCGTATGAAAGCGATACTCTAACCGCTGAGTCAAGTAGGTCAAGCTGAGTCAAGTCAGAGAAAATAGACCCCTATAAGTATAAGAGAAAGCCGCGCAACCAAAGTTCCCCTTACTATACAAGGGGGGGCGGAGCGCTAAGAAAGAGAAAGCGTTATCACTATACGAAATGAAGCAGCGGCTAGCACGCTAAGCTAAGATCAACCACTTGGAGAACGCGGAGCCTTTCTTTCTCGGTCGTCTGTCTTAATAAGTTAAGCAGATTCCGATTCATGTGGTCGTTCTCTGCTGCATTGGTGTTTTCACTCCCCACTCTCCACCATAAAAAAATGTTTCCACTATATCTCAGGAGTAGTCAAAGGAAGTACGGCGGGTCCGAGTAGGAAAAAATGAACTAAGAAGTAGGGCATAGAACAATGGATCAATTCATTCAGATCCGTTCGGATCAGACCAGGATGAATGGGATTGGTTTGACCTCTCGCTCGGAATTAACCCGCCGCCGACAGATGTCCCATGCCACGTTTCGTGAACAGCTATGCCCGAGAATTAATGAATTGTGATATAGCGCCGAATAAGTCACAGCTCTATTCCCGACTTGAAATCCATAAAGGACTTTAAGGGAGATAAAATAAGGGGCCCTAAAATGCCTCAGGACGACTGCACGTTACATCATAGCAGCACGACCAAATGGAGGCGGAAAGCCGGTTGGGCGCTAGCGCTTTATATTATACTAATATAATATGAATTAAATTAAGTTAAGGGCTTTTCCCTTATTAGTAAAGTTGCTCGAGGCCGGAAAATGAGAATACAATCTAGAAGATCTGGTCGAATGGTAGAAGAATCTATGGATTCGTTAGGAATCGATAGTCGTTGGCTGGACATACGAGTCACAACCGGCCGGGAAGAGGAGAGATCAACGACGGAGCTACTAGCTACTAGTTGTAAAGGAAAGGACAAGACCACCTTTCGTACATTTCTACTGGTCCAGACATTCGAATAGCGAACGAAAGACCAGGAGATTGGATCTAGAAAGCACTTCCAGCAGGGTTGACGGCTGTGTGGCCCTCATTCAGCTGGAAGTAGGAAATCAATCCCGGCACGACCGATGACTTAGTCTCCTTCTCCGCTTCGACTCAACCACCTACCTAACCTCTTAGAAAAGATCCGATAGATAGCAGCTACCTAACTTTTAAGCCCTTCACCAATCAAGGTCTTTCATCTAGTAAGTCCTAGTACTATGTTCTCCAAGCTTGACTAATAGAATAGGCGGGCCCTTAGCTTCAACTAGTTCAGTTTGAGTCTTTCTCAGGAGTAGTTGCATTGCAAGTAGGCAGAAAATCAGTAGTGCGTTAGCTTATCTGTTCATTTTCAAACAACCCTTGTTTGTGCTCCTTTATCTTTCTAAGCCGCTCTCGCTAGCAGGGAATCTAGTTCAGCAAGGTCCATAGGGTGAGCTCGCTTGAAGCTGGGGCGCGTCTGGTGGTATCGTATATAAGATCACACGGCTGCTTTTAGGAGCGATCTGTTCATCCAACTCGAAATATCGTAAGTAAGAGAAGAAGAAGAATCTGACGCCCAAAATTCCCATGTCTTTCTTGGTTGGACCAACCGGCGAAATCAGTCTTCCTGAATTGGAAGAGCAAGAACAAGTCTCTCCATTTTTTTGGGGGAGCAGAGCAGTCAAAGAATGAAACAGATCAAATGATTGTTCTAGAATGGCTATTTCTCACAATTGCTCCTTGTGATGCAGCGGAACCATGGCAATTAGGATCTCAAGACGCAGCAACACCTATGATGCAAGGAATCATAGACTTACATCACGATATCTTTTTCTTCCTCATTCTTATTTTGGTTTTCGTATCACGGATCTTGGTTCGCGCTTTATGGCATTTCCAAAAAGAAAAAAATCCAATCCCGCAAAGGATTGTTCATGGAACTACTATCGAGATTCTTCGGACCATATTTCCTAGTATCATCCCGATGTTCATTGCTATACCATCATTTGCTCTCTTATACTCAATGGACGAGGTAGTAGTAAATCCAGCCATTACTATCAAAGCTATTGGACATCAATGGTATCGGAGTGCGCCTCTTCACGAGGGTGATTTAAGTGCAACGAAATGCCTTAAGAATATGGTTCGCGAAGCATCTGGCTTACCGGTAATCTCCCATTCCCGCCGTCGAGAGACTTAAATAACTATAGCATGCCAGAAACGGGGAGTTGAGATGGTTAGACCTATACCCCGAAATGCTCCCAGCATAGAAGCCTATGGTTCCATCTTGTTGTTGCTGGAGGTACACATCCCTCTTCTCGGTGTGGAGCGATATACGAGAAATAGATGCTCAGCCTGAAATGTCCGATAACGGCGCTGAAGTAGTGAATCTATCGGCACCATAGCTGTGGCATACAACTTTGGACCTAACGGCCGGCCCAGTAACCTTTCGGAATGGGGGATCCCCGTTGGCAACAACCACGGTAGTAGTTGCGGAACTACTGGGCCGGGAGAGGACAACCTCTTGTTCCTGCTCCTCTTTCTTCGCTTCGGGGACGGAGGTCCTACGGTAGGTAACAGCAGGTACAAGCAACTTGACCGAAGGGGACCAGCGCTTCTACTCTTCCACCGAGGAGCCGTTCGCAGCGAGAAGCAAGGGATGTCGTGAACGGTGGGAGGTCACAGAGAATTTACCTATTCATAGAGTGATCCTATGATCGATACAGGATATAGACTATCTCTTTCTTTATTCGATTCTTTTTCTGAAAAAAAAAGAAGGGTGACTCAACTTCTCAGCTAGAGTTGGGGGTGGGACTTGTTGGCATAATGCAAGCTGGAACGTGGGAATTCGAGGTCTCATGAACTACTACTAAAAACCTACTTTTTTTTTCTTTTTGGACAAACGATATCAGGTCAGGTCTATGGATGGATCCAGATCTACGGGCCGGCCGGCCCCGGCCGATGAGCATAGGGAATCTATACTCGAGCGTTCAACTGGGCCCCTGACAGGATAGGTGAGGAATCACTCTTGATCTTTTTTATTGGGGCCTACAACTTCTCCGAGCCGACTAGCATCCCTTTCCACTGCGCATTTATCGAACAAAGAAGACGACTATAGGATCGAATTCGCTTTCCATGGTGAACTGGTCGTTCCATACCTTCTGCCTGTCTCATATGTGTGGAACCAGGTCTTTTTCGGTTCCAGCCCCCCCCCTCGAATACATAGGGTAGGTAGGACTGGGTGAGAAAGGGTTCCCTGTTGCCAATAAACTTTCCCCGGCCTTCGATTCCCCTTACTCTGCAAGGGTCTTACGGTCGGTACTAACTAAAGAAAAAGAGTCTTCTTTCTAAGAGTAGGCGTGGAGAGCTTTTTGCGGGGAAACTTGCAAGTACAGTTTGGGGGGAGACGGGCGTCGACCCAACCTTATGAGTATTCGGACTATAACAGTTCCGATGAACAGTCACTCACTTTTGACAGTTATACGATTCCAGAAGATGATCTAGAATTGGGTCAATTACGTTTATTAGAAGTGGACAATCGAGTGGTTGTACCAGCCAAAAGTCATCTACGTATTATTGTAACATCTGCTGATGTACTTCATAGTTGGGCTGTACCTTCCTCAGGTGTAAAATGTGATGCTGTACCTGGTCGTTTAAATCAAATCTCTATTTCGGTACAACGAGAAGGAGTTTACTATGGTCAGTGCAGTGAGATTTGTGGAACTAATCATGCCTTTATGCGTGCGCCCGGAAAGATAGGCCGACTGCTGAGCCCACTCTGGCTCAGCCGCACCACCCAGGGTGCGAGCCACCCGAGAAGCAAGCTATTACAGCGAGCGGCTGGAGCAGTATGGAGCCGAGGAGCAAGGCAGTAGATAAGATAGAAGAAGGGGTCAGGCTCCCGGTGGAGCAGAGGATACGGTTAGGATAACGAACTTGAAACGCGGAGCCCGAGCGTCCGGCGAGCGAGTGGTTAGTGGCCAATAGCGCCCTAGTTGATGGCATTCCTCTCTGCGGCTGGCACTCGAGGAACCACGGGGCACTCCATACAGAGCAAACAAGTCTTAGGGATGAGACGCCCGCGCAAGGACCTCAATTCTCATTAGGAGGTCGAACCAAGGACCTATGGAAGTCGGGGCTAGCCCGTCCCCATGGGCAACGCAACAGTGTCCTGAGGGAGGAGTTTAGAGGCCTTATAGTAGCACGGACTTCTTTTTCTTTCTAGGTCATGCGAAGGGGGCCAGTCCAAGATCATACTGTTCCTCTACAAAGACAACAGACGCTCTCAACGGCTAGGCGCCACTCTCTTTCTGAGTTATTCCAGCTTCTTCATGATTTCGTGCCGCGGTGAACAAACAAAACAAAAAAGAGGGCCATCTCAGCGGAAGGAGAAGGACCTGCAACGGCAGAGACTACTGACCCTATTCTTGTTCCTAGCCGTCTTTTACGAGTCCGGAAAGCCTCCTCAGAGGGATCCTCAAAATAGAATAGAGAAGGGCGGGCAGGGCTTCCGCAAGAGCCTCCCCCCTCTTCCCGGTCAAGATAGATGGGAAGGAGCCCTATCAAGGCCATAACCAGTCTCTTTATTTATGTACGTACACCTTTGTTTCAGGGTGGGGCCGCCCTTCCTCCTGCTAATCCGGCCATTTCCGAACCTGTCTTTCTCATCCCATTCAATGGAGGACTTTTCAATTCTTGCGATTCCCAGCCCCCTTAGCTTATTATTTTATATATAGATATATATATTAAATAATAAGGGTTCCAAACCTTAGCTCGGCTAAATAGGCTCAATGATCTCTTTCTTCGCTTCGATAGGCCGGTACGGCGCTCCGCGTGGTTATATTCATACATGTTCCGACTCGCCGGTCATTATGGATCTAGTGGCATGGCGGGGCAAAAGAAAAGGGGGGGGGAAGCAACTACGAAGCTTCGTAGACTCGACAAGTCGCTCCGCTTATAGAATAGAATGCAAGCAAGCTAGCGACTCTCCTAGTAGCGAAGGAAAGGGGCATTCGGGAAGCGACTAGTCGCTTCTGGCGAAGCTTCTAGAAGGCCGACCACTACATAGAGAGATCCATATACCAGTCATGAGCGATAGCGAAGCCTAGAGAGGCGCAGGGCAGGATCCAAGAGCTTAGAAAGGGTCAGGAAAGGAGCAGAGAAGGGGTTGGATTTCACCTATGATCAGATCAGTGGGCAACCATAGTTTACTTTTTTCGTAGTGTTGTTAACGTTGTTGAAAGCTCATTACTTATTTAAGTAGGCCTCGCTTTTCGGAGCTGCTCCCAGCTCACACTATGGTGGAGGAGGTGCCGTGAAGATCTAGGAGTGTGAGCAGTACGAGCTGAAAGGCTCCCATACTGTTTGGAGGGCAGGGGGCATAGATGCCAAACAAACCTGACCCCTATCTATCGTCGTAGAAGCTGTTCCTAGGAAAGATTATGGTTCTCGGGTATCCAATCAATTAATCCCCCAAACCGGGGAAGCTTAAGCGGAAATGAAAGGGTAGGGTGAGGGAAAAGAAAAGGGGGGAAGCAACTCAATTTAAGGCTTCGCTCCCAGATCGCTTCGTGAGCTCATTTAGTAGACAGCGAGTGTGCGCCCCTTTAGAGAAGAGATAGGGGCGAGTACTACACGAGCTCGTAAGTAAAGTACGGAACGAGCCTTGTCTACGAAGCAGAGCGACCTCGTCTTGCTTGCTTCTGGCGAAGCTTCTAGCACAGGATAATAGGCATGGCAGGAATACGACTTTTTAGGTCGACCACTACACTACATAGAAGCGATAGCGAAGCCAAGCCGTATAAAGGCGAGCAGCCCTTATAGCAATAGCAAACGGCCTACTTATAGCCCTTCCCAATTTCCAGTAGTTTTGCTTCCTGGAGTTCTAACATTTGAATTTCTCCCATTGGTTTATACAAATAATGAACCCCCATATTATGGAATTTTTGACCGACATGGCCACCGAGATTCTTACAATTGTCGGAGTCGCCTATTTACCTCTTATCATTTTAATTCTCTTTCGTGCCGGAGCCCTTCGTGGGTTGAATGAAGAAAATACGAACGAAAGGCTTTTGGACCTATGTTTAGATACTATACGGGAAGAGATAAAAAAGAAAATAGAGGACTTGTTACGAATCTATTACACGGATCAAATTCCTTTGCCATCTGGTCGTAGGATTCAAGAGGCAGCTGCCTTCCTACATCAAAATTCAGAATCCATCGAGCAACTTCTACCAATTCTTAAAAATCTTACCGACTTTGGTGTTCACAGTCAGGAATTTCTAAGAATCTTACTCTATCTCTCACAGTAAAAATGGTAGACATGAGAGACCGTGCTACAATGGATTTTGGGGAAATACTTCTTTATTACAAGCGCCTTTTCTGTTACTCGTCGTTTGGCTCGAATCTCGTTCCTTAGGGGGCTGTTTAACGAAGTTACATTGGAAATAAGGCTCCTCCCCGAACATGCCTGAAGGTGGGGTACTACCAAGATCATCGCGGGAAGGCAGAAGAGGACCTATATTACAGTTGAACTTAAAGCCTATCGTGCTAGGAGCGGCATACCGAAAAGACTTGGACAGATCTGACTCAGAAGGTGCAGAAGTAGCGTAGCCTATATCATAGCCAAGGTCATAATTCCAGAATCAAAGAATCGAAACTCTTAAAAGATTCGTTGTTCGTTCGCGCGCAGTAGAACAGGCTCGTTAAGAGCCGCTACCTGATCGTCTTTCTGGTAGGTATATACTATCCGAGGCTCTACAAGACCTGAGATGAGAGACCATCTCAACGCGGATGATCTGATTTTTAGACCATCTATCTCACTCTGCTCATTGGAAATGGCTAATAGATCCTTCTTTACGCTTGCCAAAGAGGCGATAGGTTGGTTATAGCGGAAACATCTGTAACTAAGCATTCCGGAAGGCAGGGTTCCAAACCTCAACTAGTAGTAGCAATCGAGAAAGAGAGTTCAAGCTTAAACAGCGGCTAATGCTACATCTTCAACCTTAGTCACTCTGCTACTCGCTTCAGTCTTTGGCTTTGAATCTTCTATTCTCTCAACTATCTTTTTAATTACTAATCCATGCTACCTATTTGAGTGCTCTAGGTAGGAGAGGGAGACAAGAACTACATTGCTATACCTGAATTTGACTCAATGCTTGCACGGCTCCCTTGGTCGCCCCTTTCTACGATTCTGAAGAGTCAAGCAAATTTCTTAAGATCGTGACAACCAGAGTACAGACTAAGGTTTAACTATTTTGTGCCTTGACCTTTCGGGTCTCACTAATCCCAGTTGGAAAAAAAGCAATAGGGATCCGCGAATGCGATTGCATTCCTGCTTCCTTCTCTTGTCCCGGACTATATAGGAAAAGAGGTTTCTCACAAAGATTGATTGGAAGACCCATAGCTTGAGAATTCCCCAGTCGTTGTTTGAGCTTTTCCAACTAGCTATGCGCTAAATAAGCCCTCCCTAACCTATAGCAAGAGTAGTGCTACTAAGCGAAGGCGAAGGATGAAGTTTAGATTGGAACTTTCTCTTGCCTTGTTCTTATGCCTATTGGTGAATCAGATGTTCTTCCCCCAGCCAAGACTGATTAGCGAGAGTTGTCGCATATCCGCTTGAATAAGCTCACTCTTGGTTAGCTATGAACACAGAGTTTAGAATCGCTAAGGCCAATCACGAGTTTTTCTCTCCTATATCCTATTGCTATTCTAGCTGGGATATTCTCTCTATTAAAGCATATAGGAATCCGAGGTAATATCGTCTAAGTATAGTCAACAATCATTCCTTTGGTTCCATTCGTTCGGCTTACATCGTGGGGAGAAAAGGCTGGATGCTAAGGCTTGACATAAGTATTCGGTGTAGTCGTTCTTCGCTTTGCCGCTCGAACGGGTCAATAAGCTTTTTTGGTCTATCCTCACCCTATCGGTCGAGCTATATTGAACCCTCACCCGGCTGTGTTTCATCCAAATTATGCTGACCACGAAGTGAAGCAGTAATCATTCGTACAACGGTCGGATACACGCCTCAATTGAATTGTGAACCTATTTTCAATCCAATCCTGTAATCTTACAACACCCTTCTCCATTATCCGAGACAAAGCAAGTCTTTTGTTTGCCGTCAAGTGGAGCCTATGCTTGTCATTTCTTCTGTTCTCAAAAGTCACTCTACTGGCTCTGGTTTCTGGAAGAGACGGGGTCTTACCTTGTCAACTTTCTCCCATTACTGACTGTCCTTTAACACGAGAGCCTTGGCTCGTCATCAGGGTTGTGTCAGTAATCAAGTCCTTGCCCTTGGCTGGGTCCCTGCTCACCTCTGAACCGTCTGTTGGCTCCGTTTAATCCCTTGTAATTCAGCGTGGCAGCGAGCACAAAAGGACTATCAGGAGATCCGTGTATTGGCTCCTTGGACTTGCTCAATCTGTTTCGAGCACTCACTTTTTTCGGCTCTTCAGATGTCAATACAAATTTGAACTTCAGAGTCAACATGTTCACCGGCATGGTGTCAGGAATGCAATAGAGGTCACAAGGTCTAAGAACTCCAGGAATTCCCTTACTTACAGTGATAGGTCGCACGGGTCTTGACTTTTTCCTTCTTTACAGCATCGGTTCCACTTATTACCAGGCGAGCGAAGTGAGACTCGACTAAAATTAAAGAATCTCGACTAAAAGGAGAGGTTCTAAAGGATCTCGACCGTAGGGAGAGGGGACGGGAGGCGCAGTGAAAGATTCAATCTTTCGCGCGGTGAAAGGGACCCCCGTATAACTATGAGAGAGGAGGGCTACTTGAATGTGCGAGAGAGTTGGTTGCTTCCGTGAGAAATGGTACTTTGCCAATAACTCAGGAAGGTCGTCCGCTATGTCTTACCGATTATCCGAAAATTACCACCAAACAATTAATAAGAATTTACCCCTTTAAAAGATAGATAGAAAGTGTGGGTGGACAAATTCAATCATCGTAAGGCTCCGTAAGGGGGAGGCCTTGGTCACTCAAAGTGAGTTGATAAGGGAGGGGGAGTGGGAGGTTTTCGGTTGCGCCTAGTCTGGATGACCATGAAGTGCAACGAGTTCATGCTGCTACGAATGAGGAACAAGCCCATTTTCTTGATAATAATAATCAGAATGGCGAGATGGCTGGTTATGTTGAATCCTTGGTATCAACACTGGTATCCAATTCTAAGGTGAAAGCTAGTGTGCCCGTGCCTGATGCAAGGGTAGAGAAGGAAAATACAAACGGAAGTTTGAATGAAAAACACGCTCTTGAACCTGAGAATTCTGGTGCATGTGATAATAGAACGCAGGAGAATGTAGATCAATTGGATCTCGACAAGGCGATCAGATATAGAGAGTTGAATAGCTTAACCATTTCAGATGCAGGCAAGCGTATTAACTCTAAAACTGTGATGGATACGTTCCAGTTGATATCGACTGCACCCCTCAAACGTGTAGATGATGTGAACTCTCGGGAGGAAGCGAAGCGGTTGAAAAGCCTAAAAGATTCAATAATGAACTACAGGCCAGATTTGAGAAGATTATAAACAATACTAGCTGCTACTGAAAATGAGTCGGCACAAACTCTTATCGAACATCCGCCATTGAAAAAGGTAAGTGACTCTGAATCTTCTGAGAATGAGAAGGCTATTGAATCTGTTATACCTAAAGTCACTAAAACTAAAAAAAAGAATAATGACTTGCCCCCTGGAGTTTTTACTAGGTCCAAGAAAAGGAATAATAGTTGGTACGGTCAAGATTGTAATTGTCACTAGTTGTCTTCTCTCTATCTTGTTACTGGTCTCCGGCAAAGAAACATGGAATAGTCGTGCGGCGGCACTAAAAAGAGTGGTTTCATTATTGGTAGCAAATGGGTATACTCAATCAAGCTGAAATCCGATGGTAGTCTAGATAGGTATAAAGCTCGTCTGCTTGCTCAAGGCTATAAGCAGGAGTATGGCATCGATTATGAAGAAACATTTGCTCCCGTTGCCAAAATGACTACTGTTCGTACCCCGTTGGCTGTTCCGCCCATTCACCACAGGTCTTTACATCAGATGGACGTTCAAAATGAATTTCTTCATGGTCATCTTAAGGAGACAGTTTATATGCTATGCAACCTCCTCCTGGCTACCAGGAAGCGGAAAAAACTCTCGTTTGTCGTCTTCGTAAATCTCTATATGGATTGAAACAAGTGCATGGTTTGATAAATTTCAAACTATCTGAGGAACACCAAGTATGATTTTATTCTAGGGCCTGGAGCTCATCATCTATGGCTTTGCGCCAACATGCGAGTTCTGCTGCCTGCTTATAGGTAGAAGGGACATGAACAGAATTCAAAGTAGTAAAAAAAGAAGATGAAGCACCATATATTTCAGGATAATACCCATATCAGACAGTAGATACAGATTGACGATTGAAACGTCGAAGAGGAACTACAGATTCAGATGGTGATGGTGCAGAAGGAGCAGAGAGTTCAGAGTAATTACCTACTGGGAGAAGGCGGTGGCACGACCGTTGCATCATTCGCTGGGCTTTGACAGACCGATTCCGTCGAAGTTTTCTCAGCAGATCAAAAACAGGAAGATAAGAAATGGAGGATGTGGGTGGTGCAAGTGGTGTGGGTGAAGAAGCATAATATAATAAGAATTTTCCAAGAAGACAACGTGTCGGGAAACAGCTAGGATCCAGACGACATACCTCCTCTGGAATTCCAATGCAGCGGCCGGACAAACAGGACGAGGGGCATAGAAACAGAAAGCCAAAAGTGGAATGATTGGATAAAAGAGATGCTGGAAGATGCCGAGATGGTAAAACAGTGGGAGGAGGCAGAATTCCTTGGCACTTTAGAAGAAGTATCCTCAGATCAGCACACCTTAGAGGTAGAGGCGATGAGCAGCCTATGGTGCCCAGAAACCAGCTCAAACATAATGAGATGGGGTGAATCACATTCACTGCCGCGGACGCCCATGTGCTTCGTAATTTTGTGTGGCAGGATTTGGCTAGCAATAGTGTTGATCTTTCTGATCCTGCTGTAAGAGACTTTCACTCTGTCCCCTCTTCCTCCTCTAGGATTCCCGGAGAACTGTTCTGGGCAAGCCTATGTCTTTCTTTATTAAAGAAGACTCTTCTCTTCCTATTCATTCTCTTTCTGTTGCCTAGGCTAGGCTTATGTCTTACTATTCTCTCTGATCTCTGGGCTTATGGATAAGGAGACATCCGATTCAGTGGTGGCAGACCCTTTTTCACCGGGAAGACGCTCAGGAGACATCAGACGAGTCAGTAAAGAATCCTCCGGCCTAGAATAGAATGCCCAGTTCGAGTTATGGCCAGCTACGGGTCTTCTAAAGCCCGTAACGGGGCTTATTTGCTAACTTTCCACATCCTATGTATATTCATAAAATTCAGCTACAACAGATGAAGTGGTAAGCCCGCTTATCTATTTATCTTATTATCTTAAGCGATAGCAGACTTTTCGGCTCGGTGAAAGAGGTTGTCTCGTCCGTCTACTGAGTCAGTGACATAAGTGGTATCCTCTGCAGCAGTCAATTCATTAATCACTAAAGAAGACTCGGTTCCCCGGGCGGATGGGAAAGGAGATGAAGCAACATCAGTTGTATCAGCTACAGAATCAGATTCCGGTGAGGCTACAAGCCTATCTTCGACTTTCGTTGTTCTTTCTTCTTGCTGTAAAGTGCCATTTCTGCTCTCAGAAGTACGAAATTACTAACTAGTCTGGTTGGCTTTTCATTTTTATGCCCGTGTGGCATGGGACAGTTTTGTTACCCTAAAGCAGAGAAAGCTGGATCAAAGGATGCTTTTGAAAAGGCCGATTTTCGGTATCAATTGCCGGATGAATTCAGTGACAGCCAAAGAAAGGAATTACAAACCAGTGATCTCCGCCTTTATCCAATGAAGCGAAAAGCCTAGTTCTCTGTAAAGCCTTCACGGAGTTCAAGACCGGCATCCACGCTTATTCTTCTCGAGGTTGCCTCTTCTCTAGATCTAGAACAAGGACGGGCGCGGCAAGGCATTCTCTTACATCAGAGGTACATTCTGACTTTCTATTTAAATAAAGGAAAGACCTGAACACGATTCCGTAACACAGCTAGGCTTAAGGCCAACTACTGGCTATACTGACTACTTACTATTGTTCTAGAGCGGGGAAAGTCTTCAAGAATGTAAAAAAAAGTGCCGTCCCCGACTCCTCTTATTGGAGAACTAGTCTAGTAGAAAGAATATTAACCGGCGAATTCCGATAGATAGAGTAGGACCAAGCTCTTCTAAATCAATCCCAACCTTCCGCCCGGTCGCTAACCTATCTTTTTGAGTCCATGAGAACGAGAGTCGGTCCTTCTCCCCCATCTCGGTGACGCCCAACATCGACGGTCGTGAACTGCTTCACACAGTCCCGAATCGAGCCTGTTGAGACACATTACACTCTGACGGGCAAGGTACTCTACGTTCTCGGGAAGGAACTGAAGCTTTCACTCTTCTCTCCCTAGTTTTGGTAGTGCAAGGTCCCGCCTCTATGTCTCTGTCGTCGCATAGCGTCGCGTCATCGGTGAGGTACATGACGCCCGTACTAAATTTCTATTCTTTAAACAAAAGACGGGATTTCTTGTCCATTTATTTTTTATCTGTCTCCTGTTGTGTTGCTGGCTCGAACAGCTAATTGCGTAGTTTTGAGTGAGAACAAGCCTTTCGGATGACAGCTTTGGTAAGAAGGGGCACGTGCTTTGAGAAAGCTAATCCCTCTGAAGCGTGAGCTTGCAAAATGCTAACACTTCGGTTGCGTGATTAGGTTTGTGTGAAGTCATGAAAGTTACGCAAAAAGAACAGAAATTTGCAAGATTGGATCTTTCCGTCAAGAACAGCTTGCTGTTCAGGTTTAGTAAGAATAATGTATGTCTCTATTTCATTTGAGTTAGCCGATATTGCAAGCAACCTCTACCGGGGAAGCATTCGATCCCGCCGAAGACCGAGTTGGAAGAGCAGAGAGGATCTCTCTAAGCTCGATGGCTTCTTTGCCAAAAATCGCTATAGCTAACGCTACGAGGGGGTCAAAAACCTTGTTACCTTTTTGTTTTGGGTATGACATAACCAGGTTGCTTGCAAGAGGTTGTTTACAATGCCACGTGAACACCAAAGTGGGGCAGTCGTCAGGTTAGGGGGGCTGAGGACAGTAAGAAGGATTTTTTCCCAGGTCTTGAAGTAAAGTGTGTGTTTGGAAACGGGACATCGTTCTTTCGAGTCCGGAGATTCGACGCACAAGCTCATTTCGTTGAGCCAGGAGAACAAGAGGTTAGTTGATATCGAGGGGTCTATCTATGATGACGATGTTGCTTTCAAGGAAGAGGTTTTTTGAATAGTAAGCCGACGAAGGCAAGTTATTGCTGATTCGGAGAGCTATACTCCTAAAGTCAAGACCGATGAGAGGCGCGACGGTTGTTTACAAATCTCCTGGTGGTTCCGCTGCAGCGTGGTTGCGATCCACCATGACGCATGACAAAGGAATAGAGGGGGGAAGGATAGTTGATTGAAGCAGAATAAAGTGCAAATTTTAGTTTTTCAGAAACCACTTATTGGGCCTGGCCATTTTGAGAGTCTCATCCAGATCCAGGACAGGAAATGCAATGATGACAAACAGTACAGAGGCAAATGCCAGGTAGAGTGCTTATGCCCGGGCTTCAAAGAGGCCAGGTGAGGGTAAATCGTCCTTTTCAACACCGTTTCAATTAGGCTAGCTAGAGTCAGGATGGGGCGGCTAAAGGCAATTTTTTAAGACCGATCTCTATCCTATCAAATTCCCCGCAAACAGAGAAGAGCAGAAATAAAGCAAATCAGCAGTCTTATAAGCCCAGGAACGACATTCTTTTCTCTGGTCAGGGATGGCGGGACGATTAATAAATTGCAATATATACCCTTTAGAGAACAGAACGCGGCCTCTAAAGCACGAATGAAAGCGAAAGAAGCCCGCATCCCCTCTCTCCCCCTATGGCGGCGAGGGGCCTCGCCCTCTTGACTTGATAGATCAAGAAGACTACAACCGATAGTGGATCGCCTTTTGCTTAAATAAGAAAGAGAAGTTCGATCTTAAAATAGCTAGTATACGAAAGTCAAGTAGTCACTTCCGTCGTTCAGGAAGGAAGACTTCGCCTAATTCTTTTGAATCCCGGCCCAGTGGGAGGGTCAGTGGACCACCGTGGATGAGGTATCATTGGAGGTGGAGCTAGAGCCGCCATGTTTCCTCTCAGGTAAAGGACAAGATAACCAAACTTTCCTGAGGGGTCCCCGATAAGGTCTACCTCAGGATCTCCTGCTTCATATCGTTCCCGTCATTTTTGCTGATAAGTTTTATTCTTTCTCGGCTTAGGCTTCCGTTCTCTCTCGGCTTCGAGCTCGAGATCAGTTTCTTGTGCATTTTGGAAACAACCGTCATAGTCGCAGATGTCCCACCATATGCGGCCTGATTCAGTCTTCCCTTGATAGATGGGTGACCCGTAGGCGATGATGGGGAATTCAGAGGCTGCAGCGGGCCGAAGTGTTCCATTCTTGATTTGAGGGGCAAGAGCAGTAAGTGTGAATGCTGGCTGATGTTGTGTTGTGCCTGTGGGCTGAGATGGTTTCGATTCTGAGGGGCCTGCCGAGCGAACCATGTTGATTTCGGGGAGATCGTTCTCTGCTTTCAATTCTCAAGTGAACTTCGGTTCCAGGTGGCGTGATAAGCTGAGACGGGTCGTCTGTTCTTGCTGCTTACCAAGCACCTATTAACTCCAAAGAGAAGCCGAAGCCGGTACCCCAGCCTCTGCTGACCAATCTCCTCCGTCCGTCCTCATCAAGAACAGAAAAGTTCATAAAGGAGGAAAGAAAGCAGCTGCAAAATGGACAAACCAAGCACAGGCTCCAGTTTGGCCAAAAGGCGGGAGCGGTAAATTTCATTCAATATTCAAAGAAACAGCAAGATCGAAATGGTAAATCGTTTCCCCCTGACCCGTCCTCTTTGATTCTGATTGTGGGGCATTCAATGCCACTTGATGTAGACCAGAAGGAAGAGGCTTTCCCGTGGGCTGGGAAAGTAGCCGCCTCTTCACTCTCCTTCAGCCGATTCGGATACCGAATCGTCTCTCTTGGAGAGAGGCGCAGAAGCTCTTTCTTTTCCTCCTCTTCCAGTTCTATTAATCAAAAGGCCATCATGGACCAAGATCAAAAGGGATCAATCTTTTACACCGATGTATCGTACTCTCTAGTCGTGAAAGAAGTAACTAAGGGTAAGCCCCGGGTCAACCCGCGGTTGCCAAGAAAGAAAATAGTTCCTTTGCACGAGTAAGAAACCGATGTATTTCCACGGGTCGCCCTCATTCCGTATATAATTTCGAATTTCTCGTCTCGTTTTTCGTGGATTAGCATCTCGGGGTCCTTTGATGGGCATAAAGAAAGCGTCTTGGTATTGGATCCGGAGTACTCTATGCCCTTTCTAACAATAGATCTAAATGGCTAATAGCTCGTAAAATGCGCCGATAGGGCACACTTTGCCGTGTGCCTTGTTCGTTTATCTGGCTCACGTACGCCGCGTACGTTTGTGGAGCCAAGAGTCTCCCCTGTGGGGAGTGAACAATGCCCCGGATTTCCGCGTATCGCGCTGTAATCGAACCAGGAAGCCAGCCGTCCTGCACCAAGGCTTGCTCAATAGCAATTTCTATAAAGGCCTGGTTCGATATAATAGCAACCATGCGGCGTAGATCGCCAGGATCCCCTACCCCAAAATCGAGGGTAAGGTACCTTTGATAAAGGACGCGGCTTCGCACTGAATCGGCAATCAGCGGCGCTGGAACCGGTACTGCCGGGGCCGGCGGGGACTCCGGCAATTCTTGAGCCGGAGATGACGCAGGGCTGTTCGGAACGCTAAAGGCGTCCCTGTGGTCACAATATGCGACTTCTAGCCCCATTTTTTCTATGTCTACGCCTGTGCAGGTGCACGCCAGCAGAAAAAGAGAGAGTAAGATCAGATAGAAAAAGCGCCGCCAACGCGGGGATGTGTCAGGTTCCATTTGTGCTGCATAAATGACTAAAATTTGTTTTTCAATTGGAAGTGGTGCATATTGTGGTTGTTTCGGTACTTCTGTAAGCCTTGCACCTCTA